AGAACCACAACAGTTTAGTATCAGAACGTTTATTATGTATGAAAGGCTATTGCGGGTGCTTTCGGTACAGTAGAACGAGAAGGCCCGGGGCCCGGTTACACGAGGGTAAAGTTAATTTTTGACAACAGTGTAACATTACACTGTTTATCACACGCAAGTAGAAAAACTTTTTCTGCAATGTGGGGGGAGGGGGGGAAAAACATTTAGTAATTCCTGGGGACATTTCAAGAGTTTTATGCAATTAAATCACTCATAGTATGTTCAACGAGCATTCATTGATATCACACACACCCCGGACGGGTTATACCGGTGATTATCCATGAGCATTATGCAGGGTCGGTTGCCCATCATGCGGTTTGGTATTAGGTCATACGCGTGTTAAGTGTAGGCTTAGTTGGTTTGGTACCAACAAAGGGGCGCACTACCTTATTTGATTGCCCTCCGCGCTGCACTCTGAGGTGTTGATGAAGAAGCCCCTAAAAAAAAAAATTAAAAGAGAGGATAAGGCGTGAGCATGTGGCGGAGACTCGGTGCGGCTTACAACGGAGCTGCAGGGGATCCAAAGTGGAGCTAGGGCGCAGCTTTAGCTCCGCTTTGGCGGAGTTGTAGCTCCGTTTAAACGTAAAGCGATCGTAGCAGATATCTGAAGTTTGAACGCATAAAAAAAGCATTTAGGATAACGCGGGAGCATGTGGCGTAGATTCGGTGCGGCTTGAACGGGGCTACAGGGGATCCAAAGTGGAGCTAGGGCGCAGCTTTAGCTCCGCTTTGGCGGAGTTGTAGCTCCGTTTAAACGTAAAGCGATCGCAGCAGATATCTGTTGGTTTATTCCACAGGCCCCTAGGTTCTGTGGCCATTCAGAAATATCCTGGATGTATGAAAGTTTTTGTCCCCGATTTACCGGATATGCAGCACGCCAACATATGTTTTCACGTCAGCTTGTTGGAGGGACAAATGCCGTCACTTGTACCTGCGAAGAATGAGTATTATTTCAGATATTCGTCGAATTTATATTCGTGGTGACCTTGTTTTTTGTGACGAAGGTAAAGTCTGGTCTATGCTTCATGCACTGAATGTACTAGAAAACATTATGTGTAATATATATGTATGGTTATAATACATAGCATGTATCCATATAGTTGATATATACGACCATGGCAGGATTATTCCCCCCGTGCGCGGTCACTGCACGGGGGGCACCCGGCTAAAGGCCGGGTGCGCACTAGTCAGGGGGTAGTCTAATCCAAGACACTAGCTTTGGGAGCTAGGGCTGAGAGTTCAAGTCTCTTCCCCTTGATGTGCGGGCTGCTAGAGTGAGTGGAGGTTGTTTTCGACCCAGCCCACAAGTGGGTTGAGGACCAAGAAAATGGAGAAGTAAAGAACGGAGGCAACCTGGCCAATGATGATGTAGGGGTGCTCTACGGGCATTCCTCCGATTCAGGTTAAAACCACGACGTCTAGGACGAGGAGTCAGAAGAGAACCTGCGACATAGGGCGGAAAGTGAGGGCTCGTTGCTTAGAGGTGTGAAGGAAGGGGACGAGTATAAGGATCAGAATGGACGCCAGCAAGGCAAGGACGCCCCCTAGTTTGTTAGGAATTGACCGGAGAATTGCGTACGCAAAGAGGAAGTACCACTCAGGCTTAATATGAGGGGGGGTGACGAGAGGGTTGGCGGGGGTAAAATTGTCGGGGTCGCCTAGATAATTTGGGGCGGACAGAGCGAGCGAAACCAGCACAAGTAGCACAATGACAAAACCTAGAAGGTCCTTGTAAGAGAAATAGGGGTGGAAGGACACCTTGTCAGCATTCGGGTTGAGGCCTGCTGGGTTGTTGGACCCTGTCTCGTGAAGAAACAGGAGGTGGAGTACAGTCATGGCAAGGACGACGAAGGGGAGAAGGAAGTGGAAAGCAAAAAATCGAGTAAGGGTGGCGTGATCGACCGAGAAACCCCCCCAGATTCACTGGACTAGTGTCCCCCCAATATAGGGGACGGCTGAGAGAAGGTTAGTAATTACAGTTGCGCCTCAGAAGGACATTTGTCCTCAAGGTAGGACGTAGCCTACAAACGCAGTCATCATAACCAAGAGGAGAAGAATAACTCCAACGTTTCAAGTTTGTTTATACAAGTATGACCCATAGTATAGTCCCCGCCCAATATGTATGTAGATACAGATAAAGAAAAAAGAGGCCCCATTAGCGTGCATGTTACGGATTAGCCAGCCAAGATTAACATCTCGGCAAATGTGTGCAACGGAGGAAAAAGCGGTGAGCATATCAGAGGTGTAGTGCATGGCAAGGAATAGGCCCGTGAGAATCTGGGCAACAAGGCAGAGGCCTAGAAGGGAGCCAAAGTTCCATCAGATGGAAATATTAAGGGGGGCGGGGAGGTCAGCTAGTGCATCGTTTGCAATCTTAATGAGGGGATGAGTTTTTCGCAGGTTTGCCATAAGTTCCTGTAGTTGAAGTAACAACGGTGGTTTTTCGAGTCGCTGGCCCTGGTTAAAGTCCAGGCAGGAATCATGTCGTATTTCTTAGTTCTATTTATGCAAGGTTTGTTGTTAGGGCTGATCATCGTTGCATCCAATCCCTCCCCCTACTTCGCAGCCCTCGGGCTAGTCATTGTATCAGGAATAGGGTGTGGGTTAGTGGTGATCAGTGGCGGGACGTTTCTGTCTCTTGTGTTGTTTCTAATCTACTTGGGGGGGATGTTGGTTGTGTTCGCCTATTCGTCGGCCCTGGCATCTGAGGTATATCCAGAAGTGTGGGGTAGTCCTCGAGTTCTGTTCAACTCGCTTGTGTACGCGGTTGGGGTGCTGGTTGGGGCGGGACTTTTTTGAAAGGGCTGGTTTGGCGGGGGGGCGGGGGGGCAATGTGGGATGGGTGTTTTGCGATCGGAGTTGTCGGGGGTTGCAGGGGTGTACTCGGCTGGGGGGTGGACTTTGGTGGTGGCTGCGTGGGCCCTGCTGCTGACGCTGTTTGCGGTGCTGGAGGTGGTTCGGGGGGGTAACCGGGGGGCCTTGCGAGCTACTTAGGGGTGAAGAAGGCTAGTGCCAGGAGCAAGGTAAGGAAAAAAGTGGTTAAAAAGGTTTTCACCGCCCCGTGCTGGGCATTGCTCGTAAAACAAACAAGAGGGAGGGTGGTAGAAGTAAGGGCTTTTGGGCCCGACTTTTCTAGCCACGACAAGTCAATTGCCTGGAGAGCAACAAGTTGTCCAAAGATGAGGCTGAGCTTGGGAAGAGCGCGATGGGTGACAAAGGGGAAGAAGCCCAGCATATTTGAAAAGTGGTAGGGGGTTCGGGAGGGGGCCACTTTGTACTGCTTGGTTGTAAGCTGGGCCAGGTCCAGGGCTACGAACAACCCCAAGAGCGTAACTGTTAATGCGGCGAGTTTGAGAGGGGCGGGTATAGTTATGACGGGGGTCTGAGGGGCGGTAATGTTTGTGGTAATGATTAAGCCGGCAATAATGCTACCCCAGGCAAGACGTTTGAGGGGGTTGGCCAGTGTGGGGGCGTTTTCATTGATGGGGGAGTGGGTGCTGAAGCGAGGGTGGCCAATAGAGACGAAGTATACTACACGAAGGCTGTAAATAGTGGTAAAAGAGGTTGCTAGCAGGGTCATGGCTAATGCTCAGGCGTTTAGGTACGAAGTATTCAGGGATTCAATGATAGCATCTTTCGAGAAGAAACCTGCCAAAAATGGTGTGCCGGTTAAAGCGAGGCTGCCGATTGTTATGCAGGAAGAGGTGAGGGGGGCGAGCTGGTGCATCCCGCCCATTTTCCGGATATCCTGCTCGTCGTTGAGACTATGGATAATGGAGCCGGAGCATAGGAACAATATGGCTTTAAAGAATGCGTGAGTGCAGATGTGAAGGAATGCCAGGTGAGGCTGACTCAGTCCGACAGTGACCATTATTAGGCCTAGCTGGCTGGACGTTGAGAAAGCGACAATTTTTTTGATGTCGTTTTGTGTAAGAGCACAAGTAGCCGTGAAGAGCGTAGTTATTGCTCCGAGGCAGAGGCAAATGGTTAGTGCAGTATGGTTGTCCTGGATGAGGGGGAATGTGCGAATGAGAAGAAAGATTCCTGCAACTACTATTGTGCTTGAGTGGAGAAGGGCTGAAACGGGGGTGGGGCCCTCTATTGCCGAAGGGAGCCAGGGGTGAAGCCCAAATTGGGCGGATTTTCCTGTGGCAGCTATGATTAGGCCCAAGGCAGGGAGGGTGGTGTCAAAGCTCTTGGTCGTGGCAAAAATTTGTTCGAGGTCCCAAGAGTTAAGTTTGGTGGCCATCCAGGCCATAGTAAAAATAAGCCCGATGTCTCCGACTCGATTGTATAAGACTGCCTGCAAAGCTGCAGTGTTAGCATCAGCTCGGCCGTACCATCAGCCAATAAGAAGGAAAGACATAATGCCCACACCCTCTCAGCCAATAAAGACCTGCATTATGTTGTTCGCAGTAACGAGGGTGATCATTGCGATTAAAAAGGCAAGAAGGTACTTAAAAAATCGGGTTATGTAGGGGTCGGAGTGTATATACCACGATGCAAATTCTAAGATAGCCCAGGTCACATAGAGGGCGACGGGGGTGAACACGAGAGAGTATACATCGAACTTTAGGCCGACCTTAATGCCAAAAGCCAGTGTACTTAATCAGTCTCAGCTGGTAATAATTGTTTCAGTTCCCTGAGAGCAGAAGACTAACAGTGGAAGGAGGCTAACGCCAAAGGCGAGTTTAACCGCTGTTTTAACTTGTTGGAGAGCCCATGCGTGGGGTTTCGGGCTGGGGGATAAAGTAGTTAAGAGAGGAAGCGCCAGGAGGGCGAAGATAACTAAGAGGGAGGTGGATATAATAAGGGGGGTCATGTGCACAAAGCTTTTACTTGGAGTTGCACCAAGAGTTTCTGGTTCCTAAGACCAACGGATAAGCTGTTGTCCTGTAAAAGCTCGAGAGAACATCGGAATCCAACCGAAGGATATGGGTGTAGCAGACCCAGTTGCTGGCGGGCCTCTCTCGGCCGGCAAGGGGGGTCCAACCTCTGTCTTTAGAATCACAATCTAACATTTTTGTTAAACTATGCCGGCAGGATGTCCAACCTCACGTGAGTTCGGGCTTTGCAATAAGCAGTAGGAGGGGAAGAAGATGAAGGGCAACAAGGAGGTGCTCTCGGGTGTGGGAGGGGTCTAGAAAAAGCATGTGGGTGGGAAGGGGGCCCCGCTGAGTTAGTAGAAACATGTAAAGGGTGTAAGCAGCAGCGATAAGAGCCCCGGTGCCAGTGAGGAGAAGCGTCCACCAGGATCAGCTGACCAGGGAAGTGATAATCATCAATTCGCCTATCAGATTGGGGAGTGGGGGGAGGGCTAAGTTTGCAAGACTTGCAGTGAACCATCACGCCGCCATGACAGGGAGAGCCATTTGGAGACCCCGGGCAAGTATCATAGTACGGGTGTGGGTTCGTTCGTAGCTGGTGTTAGCCAAGGAGAACAGGGCCGAGGAGGTTAAGCCGTGGGCAACTATCAAAATTAACGCTCCCGTCAACCCCCATGGTGTCTGAACAAGAATGCCCCCAACGACAAGGCCTATGTGCCCAACAGACGAGTAGGCGATTAGAGACTTCAGATCCGTTTGTCGGAGACACACGGCGCCGGTCATGATAACCCCTCAGAGGGCAAGGATAATAAATGGGAAGTTAAGGTCCTTGGTTAGAGGCTCAAGGACTGTTATTACGCGAATTATGCCATAGCCCCCAAGCTTAAGAAGAACAGCTGCAAGGACCATAGACCCAGCAATTGGGGCTTCAACGTGTGCTTTGGGGAGTCATAAGTGCATTCCGTACAGGGGCATCTTGACAAGAAAGGCGACCAGACAGGCAGCCCATCAAAGTTTATCTGCGAGCGAGAGAAGGGTAAAAGGAGGGGTGAAATGAAGGATTAGTAAGGAGAGGGTGCCGGTGGTATTTTGAAGTAGGAGGAGGGCTACAAGCAGAGGAAGAGACCCTACGAGGGTATAGAAAAGAAAGTAAGTACCAGCGCTTAGGCGTTCCGCCTGGTTCCCCCACCGAGTAATAAGTATAAGGGTGGGGATAAGGGTAGCCTCGAACATTACATAAAATATAATAAGTTCTGTTGAAGAAAAAGCTATAATAAGAAAAATCTGGAGTGAGGCCAGGAGGGTGATATAGGTTTGTTGCCGAGACAGCGGGTATTCGGAGTTGTGGGTTTGGCTTGCTAGGATCATTAGGGGAAGAAGTCAACAAGATAGGACTAGTAGAGGGGAAGAGATTGGGTCTAGTCCTATGGTTGGGCTAAGATTTGATCAACCAGTTGTAGTACTGATATTAAGTCAGAGAAGACTACAGACGGCAATGGCAAGACTGTGGGCGAGGGCGGCAGGTCAGACCCACTTATGGTTAGAGAGCCAGACTGTTGGAATTAGCATGGTTGTGGGGATAAGAATCTTTAGCATTGCAAGAGGTTCAGGCTTTGAATGTGATCCGTGCCGTGGGTCCGGGCGGTGGCCACTAAAAGGGCGAGGCCGGTACTAGCTTCACATGCGGAAAGTGCTAAGAGGAGTAATGGGGAGGCTGAGAAATTAATGGAGCCAAACTCCAGGGCCCAGAGAGATAGGGCCAGGAAAAGTGAGAGCATCATGCCCTCTAAGCATAAAAGGGCGGACAGAAGATGGGTTCGGTGGAATGCTAGTCCCGCGAGGCCCAAGAGAAAGGCGCTGGAAAAAGTAAAATATAGGGGGGTCATGAGGCAATTACGGACTTAAACCGCAAGCTTTTGAGTCGAAATCAAATATTTTAATTAAAATAATTACCTACTCTGCTCATTCAAGGCCCCCTTGAGCCCACTCGTAAATGAGGCCTAATGTTAATAACACGAGAACAAGTGTTGCCCAGACGAAAGTATTTGTGGGGCTCGGAAGTTGGGTGGCCCACGGAAGGGGGAGGAGTAAGGCAATCTCTAAGTCGAAGAGAAGGAAAAGAATGGCGACTAAGAAAAAGCGCATTGAGAAGGGAAGGCGGGCGGAGCCAAGGGGGTCGAATCCGCACTCATAGGGGGAAAGTTTCTCCTGGTCTGGGGTTATTTGAGGGAGTCAAAAAGAGACGATGGCGAGAGCCATAGAGAGGGCTGCAGTAATAAGAACAATGGAAGCGATCAATTTGTATCCTTCCTTGGGTTTAAACCAAGGCTGTGTGATTGGAAGTCACATGTACTTCAGTTAATACTAGAAAGACAAGAGCCTCATCAGTAAACAGCAGCATACAGGTAAAGTCAGACAACGTCAACAAAGTGTCAATATCAGGCCGCCGCTTCAAAGCCGTAGTGGTGCTGAGTTGTGAAATGGTGCCCGATCTGGCGGAGCAGACAAACTCCTAAAAAAGTGGTCCCAACAATCACGTGAAGTCCATGAAAGCCCGTAGCGATAAAAAACGTCGACCCGTATACCCCGTCCGCGATAGTGAAGGGGGCCTCGTAATACTCTATCCCCTGAAGAAAGGTAAAGTATCCCCCTAATAAGATTGTAAGGGCCAGGGACTGGATGGCTTGTTTTCGCCCGCCTTCTATAATGCTGTGGTGTGCCCAGGTGACGGTTACACCCGAAGATAGAAGAACGGCTGTGTTAAGAAGCGGGACATCGGTTGGGTCAAGAGGGGTAATACCGGTGGGGGGCCAGTAGCCACCTACTTCTGGAGTAGGTGCAAGACTCGAGTGGAAGAATGCTCAAAAAAATCCGAGGAAAAAAAATACTTCAGAAGTAATGAACAGGATCATACCATAACGAAGTCCTTTTTGCACGGGCGGAGTGTGGTGCCCCTGAAATGTTCCCTCTCGGATAATGTCTCGTCACCATTGATACATGGTTAGTAAGAGTAGGATAGAACCTAGGCCTACAAGAGTAAGGGTGTTGTAGTGGAAAAAAACAGCAAAGCCAGAGGTTATGAGTAGCGTAGCGGCTGCGCCTGTTAGAGGTCAAGGGCTTGGGTCTACTATGTGGTAGGGGTGTGTTTGGTGTGCCATTAGGTGTTTTCTTGAAGGTAAAGACTAATTAAAAGAACAAAGACATAGGCTTGAATTATAGCAACTGCAAGTTCTAGGACTGCCAAGACGAGCAGAACGGCTGTAGTCAAAGCCGACAAGACTGCCGAAGAATGTAGGAGGACAAAGGAAGTATTAGCAATGAGGTGCATAAGAAGGTGCCCTGCAGTGAGGTTGGCTGTTAATCGGACCCCCAGAGCGACGGGTCGAATAAAGAGGCTAATAGTTTCGATTATGATGAGAACAGGGACCAGGGGGCCGGGGGTTCCTTCAGGCAGAAGGTGCCCGAGGGCTGTTGCAGGTTGAGTTCGAAAGCCTACTAGCACTGTTATTAGCCAAAGAGAAGCGGCGAAGGCCATATTGAGTGCAATCTGGGTGGTGGGGGTGAAAGTATATGGAATTAGTCCAAGAAGATTAGACAGGACTAGGACAACCATAAGGGAAGTAAGCATCAGTGCCCACTTGTGCCCGGCAGTGTTGATTGGCATAAATAGTTGGCGTGCGAATCGGTTGGTGGCTAACTCTTGAATTACAATTGAGCGGGGCTTCACCCACTGGGGCTGTGAGGGGAGGAAGAGAGTCAAGGGGACTAGAAGGGCAATAGCAATAAGGGGAATGCCCGCAAAAACAGGGCATACAAATTGGTCAAATAAATTTAAGGCCAGTTTCAGGAGCAGGTATATAGGTCTACGGAGGCGGGCGTTTGGAGGGCAGGGCTAGTTGGGGAGGCTCAGCCTGATAGTTTTGGAATCAGGGCGAGGAGAATTAGTAGCCATGCCAGTAATAGCGTGGTGTGGCAGTAGACAGGCGGAATTTGAGGCATAAAGAGTCACCAAGGGCGGTTGGGAGCCACCAATCATTAACTTAAAAGGCTAACGCTATGCCCATTTTAGCTTCTCGGTGAGGCGTCTTCAAGCATAAGTATAGACCAGTCTTGGAAGTGCTTGAGTGGGACCGACTCTAGGACAATAGGCATGAAACTGTGGTTTGCACCACAAATCTCTGAGCATTGGCCATAAAATACCCCGGGGCGTGACGTAATGAAAGTCGTTTGGTTAAGTCGGCCAGGTACGGCGTCCATTTTTACCCCCAAAGCCGGGATAGTTCAGGAGTGAAGGACGTCTTCAGCGGTTACAAGCACTCGGATGGGGGCTTCTGTTGGAACTACCATGCGGTGGTCTACTTCTAACAAGCGAAACTGTCCTGGGGAGAGATCTTGTGTGGGGACTATATAGGAGTCAAATGTAATCTCTTTGTAGTCTGTATACTCATATGTCCAGTACCACTGGTGCCCGATTGCTTTGATGGTTAAGTGTGCACTGTTGATCTCGTCTATGAGGTAAAGAATGCGAAGCGAAGGGAGTGCGATTAGGATTAAGATGATTGCAGGAAGAACAGTTCAGATAATTTCAACCTCTTGTGAGTCTAAGATATACATATTGGTCAGCTTGGTTGAGACCATGGCAATGATAATGTACAGAACAAGGGTGCTAATGAGAAAAACAATTATTAGGGCGTGGTCGTGGAAGTGGAGGAGCTCTTCTATAACGGGGGATGCTGCATCTTGAAATGCTAGTTGGGAGGGGTGGGCCATGGAATCAAAGTGCGTGGGACTTTAACCCGCAGTTGTGCCTTGACAAGGCAAAGTATTAAGCTATTATACTAGCACCTTAAGCTAAGAAAGTGGCAGAGTGGCCATGCGGTCGGCTTGAAACCGGCACACAGGGGTTCAATTCCCTTTTTTCTCGTCTAGGGAGCTAGCTGAGTTTTTACGAAGGCTGGTTCTTCAAACGTGTGGTAGGGCGGAGGGCAGCCATGAATCCACTCAATGTTGGTTGCTGCGAGTTGCACAGAAACAACTTCTCGCTTGGAGGCAAGTGCTTCCCAGATAATGAATAAGAAAAGAATAACAGCGGCTAGCGAGATAAGGGAGCCTAGTGAGGAAATGGTGTTTCAGAGAGTATAGGCGTCCGGGTAGTCAGAATACCGTCGTGGCATCCCTGCTAATCCCAAGAAGTGCTGAGGAAAAAAAGTAAGGTTAACTCCTACAAACATGACTCCAAAGTGAATTTTGGATCACGTGCTGTGAAGCGCGTAACCAGTGAGAAGGGGGAACCAGTGGACAAAGCCTGCTATAATGGCAAATACTGCACCCATGGAGAGGACGTAGTGGAAGTGGGCTACTACGTAGTAGGTGTCGTGGAGCATAATATCTAAGGAGGAATTAGCCAGAACGATCCCTGTCAGGCCCCCAACTGTGAACAGGAAGATAAAGCCAAGAGCCCATAGCAGTGGTGTCTCTCATTTAATTGCCCCTCCGTGAAGGGTGGCCAGTCAGCTGAACACCTTAACACCTGTGGGGATGGCAATCACCATTGTTGCAGAAGTAAAATATGCTCGCGTATCTACATCCATGCCAACGGTAAACATGTGATGGGCCCAGACAATAAAGCCTAGTAGACCAATTGCGACCATAGCTGAGACTATCCCTATAAAGCCGAAAGGCTCCTTCTTGCCTGCATAGTAGGTTACGATATGGGAAATTATACCAAAGCCTGGGAGGATGAGGATGTAAACTTCTGGGTGACCGAAGAATCAAAAAAGATGTTGGTAAAGAATGGGGTCTCCTCCCCCCGCCGGGTCAAAAAACGTTGTGTTTAAGTTTCGATCCGTTAAAAGTATTGTAATCCCGGCCGCAAGGACGGGGAGGGAGAGGAGAAGAAGGACAGCAGTAATTAGAACAGCTCAGACAAATAGAGGCGTCTGGTACTGGCACATGGCAGGGGGTTTTATGTTGAGAATTGTTGTAATAAAGTTAATCGCCCCTAAAATAGAGGAGATGCCTGCTAAGTGTAAAGAGAAGATAGTTAGGTCAACGGAAGCTCCAGAGTGAGCAAGGCTACCCGCCAAGGGTGGGTAGACTGTTCACCCGGTCCCTGCCCCGGCTTCAACCCCAGACGAGGCTAGCAAGAGAAGAAATGAAGGAGGCAGTAGTCAAAAGCTTATGTTATTCATGCGAGGGAAAGCCATGTCTGGAGCGCCAATCATCAGCGGGATAAGCCAGTTCCCGAACCCTCCAATCATGATTGGTATTACCATAAAGAAGATTATTACAAAGGCATGAGCGGTGACAATGACATTGTAAATCTGATCGTCCCCAAGGAGAGAGCCGGGCTGGCTAAGCTCGGCCCGAATAAGTAAGCTTAAGGCGGTGCCGATTATCCCGGCCCATGCCCCGAACACTAAGTACAGGGTTCCAATATCTTTGTGGTTAGTTGAAAAAAATCATCGTATAATTGCCACAGGTAAGATGGCTGAGCGCTTAAGCGGTGGACTGTAGCCCCACATAGAGAGGTTTGACTCCTCTTCTCACCAAGCCCTGAGGTGTAAAACACGTAAGACTGCAAACCTTAAGTCGCAGAGTAAAGTCTGCCGGGGCTTCCCCCGCCCCTCTCCGGGCGGGCGGGGGAAGGTTAGGCAGATGCTCGCCGGCTTGAGCGCTTAGCTGTTAACTAAGAGTTCGTAGGATCGAGGCCTACCTGTCTAGTAAGGGCTTTAGCTTAAGTAAAGCACTTGTTTTGCATTCAAGAGATGTGGGTTAATGTCCCGCAAGCCCTAGCGTGCAGGGGCTGGAAGATTCTCACTTCCTCTTGGGGCTTTGAAGGCCCATGGTCTAGATCTTATCCTAAGTCCCTGCTTAAGTGGCGAATATTGCAAAAATAGCGGGGGAGGAGGGAAGAAGAAAGAGAGAGGTGGCGGTTATACACGCGATAGGTGTTGAGCTGCGGGTTGGGGCTAGGCGCCAGACTGGGACAGCGGCCAAATTGTTGGTGGTAGTGGTCAAAGTTAGAGCGTAGCAGAGGCGAAGGTAGAAGTACAGGCTAAGAAGAGCGGCCAAAGCTATGCAGGTCGCGGCAAGGGGGAGGGCTTCCTTGGCAAGTTGTTGAAGGATTAACCATTTAGGGAGGAAGCCTGTAAGGGGGGGGAGGCCTCCGAGGGAGAGAAGCACAAGGGGGAAGAGGGCTGCAAGGATGGGAGCTTTGGTGGGGGCGAGGGCCAGGGCGTTAATGGTGGTAGCAGTCATAAAACTTATTGTAAGGAAGGCAGCAGAGGTTATAGAGATGTAGACGAGGAGGGCGACAATGGTAAGGGAGGGGGAGAACTGAATCACCAGAATTATTCAGCCGAGGTGGGCGATAGACGAGTATGCAAGAAGTTTACGAAGCTGAGTTTGGTTCAGGCCCCCCCAGCCCCCAACTAATGCAGAGAGCAGCCCCAGAAGTAGAAGGAACGGTTGGTTGTGAAGAGGAAGCTGTAGAAGAAGGGAAAGAGGGGCTAGCTTCTGCCAAGTGGATAGCACGAGTCCTGTGGGTAAAGTGAGGCCCTGAAGGACCTCCGGCAGCCACACGTGAAATGGGGCGAGTCCTAGTTTTAGGGAAAGTGCAATAATAACTAGGAGGGCGGGGGCGGGGTGAGGGGCGAGGGAGATGTTCCAGTGTCCGGTTAGCCAGGCGTTAGTGGCACTGGCAAACAGTAGGGTGGCGGCTGCAGTAGCTTGCGTTAAGAAGTATTTGGTGGCTGCTTCAGTGGCACGAGGGTGGTGGCTGGCCGTTATAAGGGGGATAATAGCCAGGGTGTTGACTTCAAGCCCGACCCATGCTAGGAGCCAATGGGAGCTGGCGAAGGTTAGGGTGGTGCCAATTCCCAGGGTAGATAGGAAGAGGGCAAAGACGTAAGGGCTCATTAGTAAAGGAAGGATTCAAACCAACATGTTTGGAGTATGAGACCAAAAGCTTATATTTAGCTGACCTTACTAGGAAGTAGTGTAGTGGAAGCACTGAGAGTTTTGATCTCTCAAGGTGGGGTTCAAGCCCCCTCTTCCTAAGAGCTGAGGGGATTTTAACCCCTATAGTTCACTCTATCAAAGTGATCCTTTAATTCAGGCACAACTCCTAAGCTAGGCTTACAAGAGGGGGGGAAGGGCTACAAAGGCAACAAGAAGGGAGAGATGCCAAAGAACGAAGGCAAGGGCGACCGGAAGAAAGTTTTTTCAAATAAGGTGCATGAGCTGATCGTACCGAAACCGGGGGTATGATGCCCGGACCCAAAGGAAGACGAAGGACAAAATTGCGGACTTGACTGCGAGGGCGGCGGTAGTCAGCTCTGGGGTTTCGGGGAGGTGGCAAGCCCCAAAAAACAAAATTGTAGAGAGGGCGTTTATAAAAAGCATATTAGCGTACTCAGCTAGGAAGAAAAGGGCAAAGGGGCCCCCTGCATACTCTACATTAAAGCCGGAGACCAGTTCGGACTCGCCTTCTGTAAGGTCAAAGGGGGCCCGATTTGTCTCGGCGAGGGTGGAGAGATACCATATAGCGGATAGAGGCCAGGCGGGTAGAACAAGCCATATGGCCTCCTGAGCTTCGTTAAAGGCGTGCAGGGTGTAGCCGCCGGTAAAAACAACGGTAGACACAAGAATAAGTCCTAGCGAGACTTCATAGGAGATAGTTTGGGCGACTGCCCGTAGTGCCCCGATCAGTGCGTATTTAGAGTTGGAGGCTCAGCCTGAGCCAAGGATCGAGTATACTGCAAGGCTAGACAAAGCCAGGATAAAAAGAATAGCAAGGTTCAAGTCTACAACAGGGTAGGGGAGCGGAACTGGGGCCCAGAGGATGAGGGCGAGAGTAAGGGAGAGCAGAGGGGCCAAGACAAAAAGAACAGGGGAAGAACAATAAGGGCGAATAGGCTCCTTAATAAAAAGTTTAACCCCATCTGCAATAGGTTGCAAGAGACCGAAGGGTCCGACAACATTCGGGCCCTTACGATTTTGCATGTAGCCGAGCACCTTGCGCTCGAGAAGGGTGAAGAAGGCTACCGCTAGCAAGATAGGCACAATGTAGGTGGCTGGGTTAATAAGATAAACAAGAATATCAATAGCGGTAGTTTTCGGCATTTAGTTAGAGAGAGGACTTGAACCTCTGTTCAAAGGGCTTAGGCCTTTTGCATAAATCCAGGCTCTGCCACGGTAACTGGGGGGGGCTAAAGGGCTTGTGTAGGGGGAGAAAAATGTAGAAAGGTGGGGGGGGGTAGAGCATATGGTGTATGAGTAGCCCAGTCTATTGACGGGAGGGGTTTAACCTCCTTGTGAAGGCAGCATGCCTTCCGTATTTGGGGAGATGTTCATCAAAATAACCCTTATCTAGGGTGAAGTAATGTACGCCCTCTGTGCCAGATTAAGTGGGCTGCAGCGGGGGAGGGAAGGGCGTACCTGGGGCATGGGCCCTCTCTTCTCGGTCCTTTCGTACTAGAAAAGAGCGTAATAGTCATAGATAGAAACCGACCTGGATTGCTCCGGTCTGAACTCAGATCACGTAGGACTTTAATCGTTGAACAAACGAACCCTTAATAGCGGCTGCACCATTAGGAAGTCCTGATCCAACATCGAGGTCGTAAACCCCCTTGTCGATAGGGGCTCTAGAAGGGGATTGCGCTGTTATCCCTAGGGTAACTTGGTCCGTTAATCAGCAATGCTGGGTCATAAGGCCAGATGTTCTGTTGGCTGGAGCTGTAGCTCTAAGAATCAGGGAGAAACTCCATTCCATGCGGGGGTTTTACGTTTCCCCGCGGTCGCCCCAACCGAAGACATAAAGATGCCGGTCCACTGAGTTCCCATGTTGTTATCTCAAAGGCTTTGGATGTGGTCCATTCTTATCGTCTGAAGCTCCAAAGGGTCTTCTCGTCTTATGTGCATATCCCCGCTTCTGCACGGGGAGATCAATTTCATTGACTAGATCAAGGAGACAGCTCAGCCCTCGTTATGCCATTCATACAGGTCTTCATTTAAAAGGCAAGTTATTGCGCTACCTTCGCACGGTCAGGATACCGCGGCCGTTAAAACTCTTGTCACAGGGCAGGCGGGACCTCTTATAGTCAAGCAAGAGGCGATGTTTTTGGTAAACAGGCGAGGCTAGGGTTTGCCGAGTTCCTTCTCTGGATCTTTTTGTCTTTCGTAGGGCACTCTGGTGTAATGTCAACGTTAACTCTTGGCTGAGCGGTTTTCTAGGTTCCAGAAAATTTGACTCACTTCCCTCTGTTGGGCGGGACGTTAATTTACAGTGGGGGGTCCGTTCTGATGTACACGGGTGCATACGAGAGAGGCTTTCGACCCCTCTTATTACTCATGTTAGCAGGTTCACTTCCATGGTTGCATGGAGAGGCCCGGTATGTAAAGAGGCATTGGACGAGTATTTTGGTATCTTGGGGCGGGGGTACTTGAGCTTTAACGCCCTCTTCCGAGGTGGCTGCTTCTAAGCCCACATGGGTACAATTGCCTTAGAGGTTATAATCCTTAGCCCGCTACTAAAGTTGTGTCTTGTTTCAAAAGAGCTGGTCCTCTTTCGAATAAATTCTTTAGAAATCTCTCGGCCTGACTCATGGTGAGCCCTAGATTGGTGGGAGATACTAAAAAGCAGGACTACTATCCTTTTCCCGGGCAACCAGCTATCACCAGGCTCGGTTGGTCTGTCACCTCTACCCAAAGATCTTCCCACTCTTTTGCAACAGAGACGGGTTCGCCCCTCAATAGGCTGTCTCGGAGTAGCTCGTCTGGTTTCGGGGTCCCAAGCGTAGGGTACTTCTTGCTTGAAAATACTAGCTAACCCATGATGCAAAAGGTACGAGGGCTAAGCTCTGCTTTTCAACCCTTCGTTGAGTTGGTTTCATTTCTTTTTCAACGTTCCCTTGCGGTACTGTTTCTGTTGCTCCTGGGTCCTTTTCTATCGCCTATACTATGGGGGTAAAATGTTTTGGTTCAGTGTGGTAGTAGTTCTTCTTAGTCTGGAAAATATGGGGAGGTATGAACTCGAAAGGTGGGGCTAGTTGTGAGGTAAAAAGTCAATGACACAGCTATGCGTGACGGGAACTGATTGGGTGGTGGGGACAAAGGAAGGCTACAAGTGTGTAGAAAACTTGCCCCTTGTCTAAGAGGCAGGGTGTCTGCAACCCCAGATCAGGGCGATCTGAATTTAACAGATGCTTTTTCGGTGTAAGGGAAATGTTCCGTCACTAAACTACGGCCTGGGGGAGGCAAGCACTAGGGAGGATTCTAACCTCCGATCTTCGGCTTACAAGGCCGACGCTTTGCGGTATTAAGCGACTGGTGCAAGCGACCAGAAGCGGTGCGACGAGCATAGGTGGTAGGTTAAGACTTGCCAGTCAATGGAGTATGGAGGCCCCCCCCCAACACGTAGAAAAGTTAGAAGGACAAAAACGTTAGAGAAGTGCCGGCGAGATGAGATTCTCGTGAAGGACGACCTCTGGCTAAGGAGGGTAAGAACAGTCAAATTATACTTCTGGGGATGAGGAAGATAGGTCATTTTCGTTTACCAGCTTGCTGTCGACATCGCCCATATCTTGTAATACTAACGGGTCCACGTTTGCCGGCACCTCCGGTGCGCTGGCCACGTGTACTGTTACACCCGCCGGGTTACCCAGGCTTACCGGCACATTTGAAGGGTTGTGGATGTGTGCTGGTGAGCTGCCCCCATCTACGGGTGTAAGTGAGGAAATGTCGACGTTTGCCGGCATAACGTGTACGATCATATGAGAGGGATGACCCAGGCTTACCGGCACATTTGAAGGGTTGTGGATGTGTGCTGGTGAGCTGCCCCCATCTACGGGTGTAAGTGAGGGAATGTCCACGTTTGCCGGCATAACGTGAATAATTGTATGGGAGGGATGGCCTGGGCTTACGGGCACACTTGATGGACTATCGATGTGTGCTGGTGAGCTGCCTACTTGCATTGGCAAGTCGGGTTGGCCTGATCCGTGCTCCGGCATGTGGACTTGGAGCAGTGGTGAGTTGTGTTCAGATACCACTGCGCCGGGTAGGTTGGGTTGGGGGTCTAGTGGGGGATGTACGGCTGGGCCTTGGGCGAGTGGTAACTGGGGGGGATCCTGTGGCGCCGGAAGTAGCTGTTCAAGTTCAACGGCTTGGGGAGGTAGCGGGGCAACTCGTGCTGCTGAAGAACATGAAGAGCAATAATCAGAAATACTAGAGCACAAATTGGAAAATCAACTGCAACAACTGGAAAATCAACTGCAACAACTGGAACACCAATTGCAACAACTGGAACACAAATTGGAAGGTTGATCGCAAGGTGTATCACAAGAGCCGAAAAGGGAGTCAGAAGATGATTCGGAAGGGGGTTGGGAAGAGGGTTCAGGAGCCACCATAGAGTGAACGACAGAGCAATCCGAAGTGTAAAGATAGATGAAAAATGTGCAAAGTCAAAAGCAAATCCAAATGCAGGTGAGGAGGTGGGGATACTGTGTAATTACAGAACGGGCAAGGCCCCCCAGGAAAGCCAGGAGGGTGGCGGAGTATAACTTAAAAAATGCTACCAGCGCCATAGAGAATAATTTAATATACGTCATGAGGACTACGAAACATAGTTTGACGGTAGGCATGTTGACGTGAGCGAGAGTTGAACTCGCTACTGGTGCTCCCATAATGTACTTAGCATTTTTTGCCCAGCGAGGCCAACCACGCCATTGATTTTGTTCGTTCAAGTGCACCTTCCGGTACACTTACCATGTTACGACTTATCCCCCCTTAAATTCGTGCTGACTAATTAATTACTAGTTTGGGGGCATCTGTTGTCGGGGGGAGTGACGGGCGGTGTGTACGCGCTTTAGGGCCGGCTTCAGAAGGACTCTCTACTTCCTTCTTACTGCTAAATCCACCTTCAGATACTCGTTTCAGGAGATCATCCGTAGTTATCTGAGCCAGATAATGTAGCCCACCTAATCCCCCCCCATGTGCTGCACCTCGACCTGGCGTTTTAGGCTAGATGCCAATTAGGCCCACTGTTGGCCCTTCAAAGGGTGAACTGACGACGGCGGTATACAGGCGGAATTAAACAAGAGGGGGTGAGGTTGAACGGGGAGAATCGGTTCTAGGGCAGGCTCCTCTAGGGGGGTCTAAAGCACCGCCAAGTCCTTTGGGTTTTAAGCTGAGGCTCGTAGTTTCCTGGCGAACAGTTGTTGTTAGTTAACTGCCTCTGTTTAGGGCCGAGCATAGTGGGGTATCTAATCCCAGTTTGTTCCTCGGCTTTCGTGGGGTCATGCATATTAGAGCCACTTTCGTTGGTGCGCTTCCTGCTCCCCTGTACGCTTATATAACTGCTGGGGGAGAGTTCAGCTCTAGTGTGGATCTGGTTAATTAACCACTCTTTACGCCGTACTCTGTCAACTAGGGCCCGCCGTGTAACCGCGGTGGCTGGCACGAGGGTTGACCGGCCCAGCTTGATCGTAACTAAGTCAAGTTTGCACTTATAGCTTAATATTTATCACTGCTGAAGTCCCTTGGGGGCGTGGCCAAGCAAGGTGTCATGGGCTAACAAAAAGTTGAGCCTGATACCAGCTCCTCTCCGCCTCTTATGGGGGAGTATAGGGCATCCTCACAGGTACGCAGATACTTGCATGTATAAATTCAATCAAAGCCGACAGTAAAGCCAGGACCAAACTTTTAGTGTCCATGGGGCTTTCTAGGGCCCATCTCAACTTCTTCAGAGTTGTGCTTTAGATTAAGCTACATCAAC